GTCCACATAGCTTACCACCAAAGCATGGCACTGAAGCTGCCAAGACGGCACACAAATATGCCTGCGGACAAAAGACTTAGTCCTAACCTTACAGTTGGTTTTTGCTAGACATATACATGCAAGTATCCGCGCCCCAGTGTAAATGCCCTCAACAGCCTCACCCCAGGCCTTAAGGAGCGGGTATCAGGCACACCCAAGTAGTAGCCCAAGACGCCTTGCTAAGCCACACCCCCACGGGTATTCAGCAGTAGTTAACATTAAGCAATGAGTGCAAACTCGACTTAGTCATAGCAAGCCTCCACCCAAGGGTCGGTAAATCTTGTGCCAGCCACCGCGGTCATACAAGAGACCCAAATCAACTGTCCTACAAGCGGCGTAAAGAGTGGTAAAATGCCTATCCTATCTAACTAAGATCAAAATGCAACTAAGCTGTCGCAAGCACAAGATGCACCTAAACACACCATTAAGATGATCTTAGAAACTAGCGATTGATTTAAACCCACGAAAGCCAGGGCCCAAACTGGGATTAGATACCCCACTATGCCTGGCCCTAAATCTTGATACTTACCCTACCAAAGTATCCGCCAGAGAACTACGAGCACAAACGCTTAAAACTCTAAGGACTTGGCGGTGCCCTAAACCCACCTAGAGGAGCCTGTTCTGTAATCGATAATCCACGATCAACCCAACCGCCCCTTGCCAAGCACAGCCTACATACCGCCGTCGCCAGCCCACCTCGAATGAGAGCACAACAGTGAGCGCAACAGCACCCCGCTAATAAGACAGGTCAAGGTATAGCCTATGAGGCGGAAGAAATGGGCTACATTCCCTATACATAGGGCAGCACGGAAAGAAGCATGAAACTGCTTCTAGAAGGAGGATTTAGCAGTAAAGCGGGATAATAGAGCCCACTTTAAGCCGGCCCTAGGGCACGTACATACCGCCCGTCACCCTCCTCACAAGCCACACCCCCATATAACTAATGCCACCTAAATGCCAAAGATGAGGTAAGTCGTAACAAGGTAAGTGTACCGGAAGGTGTACTTAGAATACTCAAGACGTAGCTATAACCCCAAAGCACTCAGCTTACACCTGAGAGATATCTGCTAAACCAGGTCGTCTTGAAGCCTTCCTCTAGCTCAACCGCCAAAACAACGCAAAACTAAACAATCCTACTAATCAGACCTAACCAAAACATTTTCTAGTCCTAGTATAGGCGATAGAAAAGACACTTAGACGCGATAGAGATCAGTACCGTAAGGGAAAGATGAAATAATAGTGAAAACTAAAGCAAGAAACAGCAAAGACTAACCCTTGTACCTTTTGCATCATGATTTAGCAAGAACAACCAAGCAAAGTGAACTGAAGTTTGCCATCCCGAAACCCAAGCGAGCTACTTACGAGCAGCTATTAGAGCGAACCCGTCTCTGTTGCAAAAGAGTGGGATGACTTGTTAGTAGAGGTGAAAAGCCAACCGAGCTGGGTGATAGCTGGTTACCTGTGAAATGAATCTAAGTTCTCCCTTAATCCTCCCTACCGGACACACCCAAAACCACAATGAGATGATTAAGAGCTATTTAATGGGGGTACAGCTCCATTAAAAAAGGATACAACCTCGACTAGTGGATAAATCTAATCACCAATCTTACTGTGGGCCTTAAAGCAGCCATCAACAAAGAGTGCGTCAAAGCTCCTCACCCAAAGATACCAAAACAAGATGAATCCCTTATCACAAACAGGTCAACCTATGAATATAGGAGAATTAATGCTAAAATAAGTAACTTGGGGCCCACCCACCCCTCTAACGGCGCAAGCTTACATGAGAACATTATTAACAGACCCAGACATATACAAAAACTCCTACAAGACCCGGTATAAACTAACCCTGTTAACCCGACTCAGGAGCGCCCATAAGAACGATTAAAATCTGTGAAAGGAACTCGGCAAAACCACAAGGCCCGACTGTTTACCAAAAACATAGCCTTCAGCAAATAAACAAGTATTGAAGGTGATGCCTGCCCAGTGACCTAGGTTAAACGGCCGCGGTATCCTAACCGTGCAAAGGTAGCGCAATCAATTGTCCCATAAATCGAGACTTGTATGAATGGCTAAACGAGGTCTTAACTGTCTCTCACAGATAATCAGTGAAATTGATCTCCCCGTGCAAAAGCGGGGATGTGAACATAAGACGAGAAGACCCTGTGGAACTTAAAAATCAACGGCCACCGCGAACTTAAGACCAATCCCACCGGGACCACGAACATCGCAGAGCATGGCCGATATTTTTCGGTTGGGGCGACCTTGGAGAACAACAGATCCTCCAAAAATAAGACCACACCTCTTTACTTAGAGCCACCCCTCAAAGTGCTAATAGTGACCAGACCCAATATAATTGATTAATGGACCAAGCTACCCCAGGGATAACAGCGCAATCCCCCTCAAGAGCCCCTATCGACAGGGGGGTTTACGACCTCGATGTTGGATCAGGACATCCTAATGGTGCAGCCGCTATTAAGGGTTCGTTTGTTCAACGATTAATAGTCCTACGTGATCTGAGTTCAGACCGGAGCAATCCAGGTCGGTTTCTATCTATGAACTACTCTCCCCAGTACGAAAGGACCGGGAAAGTGAGGCCAATACCACAAGCACGCCTTCCCTCTAAATAGTGAAACCAACTTAACTATGAAGAGGACTCCCCCCCACCACCCCAATCCTAGAAAAGGATCAGCTAGAGTGGCAGAGCCCGGCAAATGCAAAAGGCTTAAGCCCTTTACCCAGAGGTTCAAATCCTCTCCCTAGCTACACATGCCACAAGCAACAATACTGAGCTACCTCATTATATCCCTGCTATACATCATCCCAATCTTAATTGCCGTAGCTTTCCTAACTCTAGTGGAACGAAAAATCTTAAGCTACATACAATCCCGCAAAGGCCCCAACATCGTAGGGCCTTTTGGCCTGCTCCAGCCAATTGCAGACGGAATCAAACTATTCATTAAAGAGCCCATTCGACCCTCCACCTCTTCGCCCCTCCTCTTCATCATGATGCCCATACTGGCCCTTCTCCTAGCCCTCACCGNCTGAGTGCCCCTCCCTCTCCCGTTCTCCCTAGTAGACCTAAACCTTGGAGTTCTCTTTATGGTGGCCATATCAAGCTTAGCCGTCTACTCAATCCTATGATCGGGTTGAGCCTCAAACTCAAAATACGCACTAATCGGAGCCCTGCGGGCAGTCGCACAGACCATCTCATATGAGGTGACGCTAGCACTCATCCTACTATCAGTAATCATGCTAACTGGAAACTACACACTCAGCACCTTCGCCGTTGCACAAGAACCCCTTTACCTCATCTTCTCCTCATGACCCTTGGCAATAATATGATATGTATCCACCCTAGCAGAAACAAACCGAGCCCCATTTGTTCTGACAGAAGGCGAATCTGAACTGGTCTCAGGGTTTAATGTCGAATATGCCGCTGGGCCCTTCGCCCTATTTTTCCTAGCTGAGTATGCCAACATCATGTTAATAAACACACTCACGGCCATTATCTTCCTAAACCCAAGCGCCCTAGGGCCCCCCACAGAACTATTCCCTATCATCTTAGCCACAAAAGTCCTCTTGTTATCCTCCGGCTTCTTATGGGTCCGAGCCTCCTACCCCCGATTCCGATATGACCAATTAATGCACCTCCTATGAAAAAACTTCTTACCCCTCACACTAGCTCTATGCCTCTGACACACTAGCCTACCCATCTGCTATGCAGGCCTACCTCCTTCCATAAGGAAATGTGCCTGAACCCAAAGGGTCACTATGATAAAGTGAACATAGAGGTATAACAGTCCTCTCATTTCCTATCAACCTTAGAAAAGTAGGAATTGAACCTACACAGGAGAGATCAAAACTCTCCATACTTCCCTTATATTATTTTCTAGTAGAGTCAGCTAATCAAGCTACCGGGCCCATACCCCGGAAATGATGGTTCAACCCCCTCCTCTACTAATGAACCCCCATGCAACCCCAGTCCTGGTCCTCAGTCTCGCACTAGGCACAACAATCACAATCTCCAGCAACCATTGAGTCCTAGCCTGAACCGGACTAGAAATTAACACACTAGCCATTATCCCCCTAATCTCCAAATCCCACCACCCACGAGCAGTAGAAGCCGCAACAAAGTACTTCCTAACACAGGCAGCTGCCTCCGCTCTAGTATTATTTTCCAGCATAACCAACGCTTGAGCCACTGGCCAGTGAGACATCACACAGCTAAACCACCCAACCTCGTGCCTACTGCTCACAGCAGCAATTGCAATCAAGCTAGGACTAGTCCCATTCCACTTCTGATTCCCAGAAGTATGGCAAGGATCCCCCCTAATAACAGCCCTCCTGCTCTCAACCCTTATAAAATTCCCCCCACTAACCCTCCTCTTAATGACATCTAAGTCCCTCAACCCAGCCCTACTCACCACAATAGCCCTAGCTTCAGCAGCATTGGGCGGCTGAATAGGACTAAACCAAACACAAACGCGCAAAATCCTAGCCTTTTCATCCATCTCTCACCTAGGCTGAATCGCCATCATCCTAGTCTACAACCCCAAGCTAGCACTACTCACCTTCTACCTCTACACAATCATAACATCAGCTGTATTCATAGCCCTCAACAAAATCAAAGCTCTCAACCTGTCCATAATCCTGACCTCATGAACAAAAACCCCAGTACTAAATGCCACCCTAATACTAGTACTCCTATCCCTAGCAGGCCTCCCCCCACTAACAGGATTCATGCCAAAATGACTCATCATCCAAGAACTGACTAAACAAGAGATGACACCTGCAGCCATGGCAATTGCCATGCTATCCCTACTTAGCCTATTCTTCTACCTACGCCTTGCATATCACTCAACAATCACCCTCCCACCGAACTCATCTAACCACATAAAACAGTGGTATACTAGCAAACCTCCCAGCCCACCCACCGCAATCCTAGCCTCACTATCGATCCTTCAACTCCCCCTCTCCCCCATAATCCACGCTATTGTCTAGAAACTTAGGATAATACCCCCTAAACCGAAGGCCTTCAAAGCCTTAAATAAGAGTTAAACCCTCTTAGTTTCTGCGCTAAGACCAACAGGACACTAACCTGTATCTCCTGGATGCAAACCAGATGCTTTAATTAAGCTAAAGCCTTACTAGACAGACGGGCTTCGATCCCGCAAAATTTTAGTTAACAGCTAAACGCCTAAACCCACTGGCCTCTGCCTAAGGCCCTGGCACACTCTCATGCGCATCGATGAGCTTGCAACTCAACATGAACTTCACCACAGGGCCGATAAGAAGAGGAATTGAACCTCTGTAAAAAGGACTACAGCCTAACGCTTTGACACTCAGCCATCTTACCCGTGACCTTCATCAATCGATGACTATTCTCTACCAACCACAAAGACATCGGCACTCTATACCTTATCTTCGGGGCATGAGCCGGAATAATTGGCACAGCACTAAGCCTACTAATCCGCGCAGAACTAGGCCAGCCAGGAACCCTCTTGGGTGATGACCAAATCTATAACGTAATCGTCACCGCCCACGCCTTCGTAATAATCTTCTTCATAGTAATGCCCATCATGATCGGGGGATTTGGCAACTGACTGGTCCCCCTGATAATCGGTGCCCCCGACATAGCCTTCCCACGAATAAACAACATAAGCTTCTGACTCCTCCCACCATCATTCCTTCTACTACTCGCCTCATCCACCGTAGAAGCTGGCGCCGGTACAGGTTGAACCGTGTATCCACCCCTAGCAGGCAACCTAGCCCACGCTGGAGCCTCGGTAGACCTAGCTATCTTTTCACTCCACCTAGCCGGTGTTTCCTCCATCCTCGGGGCCATTAACTTCATTACCACAGCCATTAACATAAAACCCCCCGCACTCTCACAATACCAAACCCCACTTTTCGTCTGATCAGTCCTGATTACCGCCATCCTGCTCCTCCTATCACTTCCCGTCCTCGCCGCCGGCATCACAATGCTACTAACTGACCGAAACCTAAACACCACATTCTTTGACCCTGCCGGAGGGGGAGACCCAATCCTGTACCAACACCTATTTTGATTCTTCGGCCACCCAGAAGTCTACATCTTAATTCTCCCAGGATTCGGAATTATCTCCCACGTAGTCACATATTACTCGGGCAAAAAAGAGCCCTTCGGCTACATGGGAATGGTCTGAGCCATGCTATCCATCGGCTTCCTGGGGTTCATCGTCTGAGCCCACCACATGTTTACCGTAGGGATAGACGTTGACACCCGAGCCTACTTCACATCTGCCACCATAATCATCGCCATCCCCACCGGAATCAAAGTTTTCAGCTGGCTCGCCACTCTGCACGGAGGGACAATCAAATGAGACCCCCCAATACTTTGAGCTCTAGGATTTATCTTCCTATTCACCATCGGAGGGCTAACAGGAATCGTCCTTGCAAACTCCTCCCTAGACATCGCCTTGCATGACACATACTACGTAGTCGCCCACTTCCACTACGTATTATCCATAGGCGCTGTCTTTGCTATCCTAGCTGGGTTTACCCACTGATTCCCCCTTCTTACAGGATTCACCCTCCACCAAACATGAGCAAAAGCCCACTTCGGTGTAATATTCACAGGAGTAAACCTAACATTCTTCCCACAACACTTCCTAGGCCTAGCGGGAATACCTCGACGATACTCGGACTACCCTGACGCCTACACACTGTGAAACACCGTCTCCTCTATTGGATCCCTAATCTCAATAGTAGCCGTAATCATGCTAATATTCATCATCTGAGAAGCCTTCTCAGCCAAGCGGAAAGTCCTACAGCCAGAACTAACTGCCACAAACATTGAATGAATCCACGGCTGCCCTCCCCCATACCACACTTTCGAGGAACCAGCTTTCGTACAAGTACAAGAAAGGAAGGAATCGAACCTCCATACACTGGTTTCAAGCCAGCTGCATTAACCACTCATGCTTCTTTCTCATGAGACGTTAGTAAATCAATTACATAGCCTTGTCAAGACTAAATCACAGGTGAAAACCCTGTACATCTCATGTGGCCAACCACTCCCAACTAGGATTCCAAGACGCCTCATCACCCATTATAGAAGAACTTGTTGAATTTCACGACCACGCTCTGATCGTCGCCCTAGCTATCTGCAGCCTAGTCCTATACCTCCTAGCCCATATATTAATAGAAAAACTGTCATCCAATGCAGTAGACGCCCAAGAAGTAGAACTAATCTGAACAATCCTACCCGCCATCGTCCTGGTGCTCCTCGCCCTCCCATCCTTACAAATCCTGTACATAATGGACGAAGTCGACGAACCAGACCTCACACTAAAAGCCATCGGCCACCAGTGATACTGAAGCTACGAGTACACAGACTTCAAGGACCTCTCATTCGACTCTTACATAATTCCCACCACAGACCTGCCAAATGGCCACTTCCGACTCTTAGAAGTTGACCACCGCGTAGTCGTACCCATGGAATCACCAATCCGAGTAATTATTACTGCCGGAGACGTACTCCACTCATGAGCAGTCCCAACGCTCGGAGTTAAAACAGATGCAATCCCAGGCCGACTGAACCAAACCTCATTCATCACCACCCGACCTGGGATTTTCTACGGCCAGTGCTCAGAAATCTGCGGAGCCAACCACAGCTACATGCCTATCGTAGTAGAATCCACCCCACTTCCACATTTTGAGGCCTGATCGTCCCTCCTATCATCATCCTAATCATTAAGAAGCTATGCAACAGCACTAGCCTTTTAAGCTAGCTAGAGAGGAATTACCCCCTCCTTAATGGTATGCCTCAACTCAACCCCGCACCATGATTCTCAATCATAGTCATAACCTGACTAACCCTCGCACTCCTAATCCAACCAAAACTACTAACCTTCACCGCAACAAATCCCCCATCAAAAAAACCATCACTCACCACTAAACCCACACCATGAGCCTGACCATGAACCTAAGCTTCTTCGACCAGTTCTCAAGCCCTCACCTGCTCGGCATCCCCCTAGTCCTACTATCCCTGCTCTTCCCGGCCCTATTATTTCCATCCCCAGGCAACCGGTGAATCAACAACCGACTATCCACCCTCCAACTATGACTCCTTCACCTAATCACAAAACAGCTGATAATCCCACTAAACAAAAACGGCCACAAATGGGCCCTAATGCTAACATCACTAATAACCATACTCCTTACAATTAATCTTCTAGGACTTCTCCCTTATACGTTCACCCCAACCACCCAACTATCTATAAACATGGCCCTGGCTTTCCCCCTATGGCTTGCTACCCTACTAACAGGCCTACGAAACAAACCATCAGCCTCCTTAGCCCACCTACTGCCAGAAGGCACCCCAACACCCCTGATCCCCGCACTAATTCTGATCGAAACAACCAGCCTGCTGATCCGGCCCTTAGCCCTGGGAGTTCGCCTCACAGCAAACCTCACAGCTGGACACCTACTCATTCAACTCATTTCCACTGCCTCCATTGCACTCATACCCATCCTCCCCGCAGTCTCAATCCTAACAATAGCCATCCTGCTACTCCTCACCATCCTAGAAGTAGCAGTGGCCATAATCCAGGCCTACGTTTTTGTCCTCCTTCTAAGCCTATATTTACAAGAGAACATCTAATGGCACACCAAGCACACTCCTACCACATAGTCGACCCCAGCCCTTGACCAATCTTCGGGGCAGCCGCCGCCTTACTTACAACCTCAGGGCTAGTCATGTGATTCCACTACAACTCATCTATCCTACTAGCCACCGGCCTCTTATCAATGCTCCTGGTAATACTCCAATGATGACGGGACATTGTCCGGGAAAGCACCTTCCAAGGCCACCACACCCCTACAGTCCAAAAAGGCCTACGATATGGCATAATCCTTTTCATCACGTCCGAAGCATTCTTCTTCCTGGGATTCTTCTGAGCGTTCTTCCACTCAAGCCTAGTACCAACCCCCGAACTAGGCGGCCAATGACCCCCAGCAGGCATTAAACCGCTCAACCCCATAGAAGTCCCCCTACTAAACACAGCCATCCTCCTAGCGTCGGGTGTAACTGTCACATGAGCCCACCACAGCATCACAGAAGGAAACCGGAAACATGCCATCCACGCCCTAACATTGACAATCCTCCTAGGATTTTATTTTACCGCTTTACAAGCAATAGAATATCACGAAGCCCCATTCTCAATCGCCGACAGCGTCTACGGCTCCNCTTTCTTTGTTGCCACTGGATTCCACGGACTCCACGTAATCATTGGATCCACCTTCCTAACCGTCTGCCTCCTCCGACTAATCAAATTCCACTTCACATCAGACCACCACTTCGGATTTGAAGCTGCGGCCTGATACTGACACTTCGTAGACGTCATCTGACTGTTCCTCTACATAACCATCTACTGATGAGGATCTTGCTCTTCTAGTATATTAATTACAATTGACTTCCAATCTCTAAAATCTGGTGTAAACCCAGAGAAGAGCAATGAACATACTCACATTCATGTTCTCCATGTCACTGGTCCTAAGTGCCATCCTAACCGCGCTAAACTTCTGACTCGCCCAAATAACCCCCGACTCAGAAAAACTCTCACCATACGAATGCGGATTCGACCCCCTCGGATCTGCACGCCTACCATTCTCAATCCGATTCTTCCTCGTAGCTATCCTGTTCCTCCTATTCGACTTAGAAATCGCCCTCCTACTCCCCCTACCATGAGCAATCCAACTACAATCGCCCCTAATAACCCTCACCTGAACCGCAGTTATCCTATTCCTCCTAACACTAGGCCTAGCCTACGAATGAGCTCAGGGGGGCCTAGAATGGGCAGAATAACAGAAAGTTAGTCTAACCAAAAGACAGCTGGTTTCGGCCCAGCAGATTACAGCCAACCCTGTAACTTTCTTATGTCGCCCCTACACCTGAGCTTCTACTCAGCCTTCATTTTGAGCGGACTGGGGCTGGCCTTCCACCGAACCCACCTAGTATCCGCCCTACTATGCCTTGAAAGCATGATGCTTTCAATGTTCGTGGGCCTAACAATATGATCCATCGAAAGCCAAACCCCCTCATTCACCATAGTACCAATCATTATACTCACCTTCTCAGCATGTGAAGCAGGCACTGGCCTAGCTATCCTAGTAGCCTCCACACGCACCCACGGCTCTGACCACCTGCACAACCTAAACTTGCTACAATGCTAAAAATCATCCTACCAACAATTATACTCCTCCCGACAGCCCTTCTATCCCCGCCAAAATTCCTATGAACTAATACTACCATGTATAGCCTACTAATCGCCGCCCTCAGCCTCCAGTGACTGATCCCAACCTACTACCCTTACAAATTCCTGTCCGATTGAACAGGAATCGACCAGATCTCTTCCCCCCTCCTAGTATTATCCTGCTGACTCCTCCCGCTTATAATCATAGCAAGCCAAAACCACCTCCAACAAGAACCCCTACCACGAAAACGAACCTTCATTTCAACCCTAATTATAGTCCAACCATTTATCCTCCTAGCCTTCTCCACCACAGAACTAGCACTATTTTATATTGCATTCGAAGCCACACTCATCCCGACCCTGATCCTAATCACGCGATGAGGAAGCCAACCCGAACGCCTCAGCGCCGGCACCTACCTGTTATTTTATACACTGGTAAGCTCACTACCCCTCCTAATTACAATCATACATCTATACGTAAAAATCGGCACCCTACATCTACCAACCCTAGAACTTACCCACCCTACCCTATCCACCTCATGAACAAGCATTCTATCAGGACTAGCACTGCTTATAGCATTTATGGTAAAAGCCCCCCTATACGGCCTACACCTTTGACTACCAAAGGCCCATGTAGAAGCCCCCATCGCGGGCTCAATGCTTCTCGCTGCCCTCCTATTAAAACTAGGGGGCTACGGAATCATACGAGTTACCCTACTAATAGGACCACTATCCAATCTCCTCCACTACCCCTTCCTAACCCTAGCCCTATGGGGTGCTCTAATGACCAGCTCAATCTGCCTCCGACAAACAGATCTAAAGTCATTAATCGCCTACTCATCCGTCAGCCACATAGGACTAGTCATTGCCGCAGGAATGATCCAAACCCACTGATCATTCTCGGGAGCAATAATCCTAATAATCTCCCACGGGCTGACCTCCTCCATACTATTCTGCCTAGCTAACACAAACTACGAACGTACACACAGCCGAATTCTATTACTCACACGAGGCCTCCAACCCCTGCTACCACTTATGGCCACCTGATGACTATTAGCTAACCTAACAAACATGGCCCTTCCCCCAACAACAAACCTCATAGCAGAATTAACCATTATAATCACCCTATTTAACTGATCCGCACTCACAATCATCCTAACAGGTATTGCCACCCTACTAACTGCATCCTACACCCTATTCATGCTACTAGTCACCCAACGAGGCTCAATCCCCTCCCATATTACATCCATTCAGAACTCAACCACACGAGAACACCTACTCATAACACTCCACATTATCCCTATATTCCTCTTGATCCTAAAGCCCGAACTAATCTCCGGAGCCCCCTTATGCAAGCATAGTTTAAACCAAACATTAGATTGTGATCCTAAAAATAGAAGTTCAAACCTTCTTGCCTGCCGAGGGGAGGTTAAACCAGCAAGAACTGCTAATTCTCGCATCTGGGCTTTAAACCCCAGCCCCCTTACTTTTAAAGGATAACAGCAATCCACTGGTCTTAGGAACCATCCATCTTGGTGCAACTCCAAGTAAAAGTAGTGAATACGACCCTACTCATTAACTCCCTCACACTACTCACACTAACAATCCTCCTAACCCCGATCATCCTCCCCCTCCTCTTTAAGGGCTTTAAAAACACCCCCCTCACCATCACTCGCACCGTAAAAGCTGCATTTCTAACAAGCCTAGCCCCAACAACCACATTCATCTACTCCGGACTAGAATCCATCACCTGCCACTGAGAGTGAAAATTCATCATAAACTTCAAAATTCCACTAAGCCTGAAAATAGACCAGTACTCAATAACATTCCTCCCCATTGCCCTATTCGTAACATGGTCCATCCTACAATTCGCCATGTGGTACATAGCCTCCGAACCGTACGTAACGAAATTCTTTACCTACCTACTAACATTCCTAATTGCCATGCTACTCCTAACAACTGCAAACAACATATTCCTCCTATTCATCGGCTGAGAGGGCGTAGGGATCATATCCTTCCTCCTCATCGGCTGATGACAAGGCCGAGCAGAAGCCAACACTGCCGCCCTACAAGCCGTAATCTACAACCGAATTGGAGACATTGGCCTAATCCTAAGCATAGCATGACTGGCGTCAACCTTCAACACCTGAGAAATTCAACAAGCCGTACACCCCCACCAAACCCCCATCCTCCCCCTCCTAGGACTAATCCTCGCAGCCGCAGGAAAATCCGCACAATTTGGACTACACCCATGACTACCCGCAGCCATAGAAGGCCCCACCCCCGTATCAGCCCTACTACACTCCAGCACCATAGTAGTTGCTGGAATTTTCCTGCTTATCCGCATGCACCCACTGCTAGCCTCCAACCAAACAGCCCTAACCACATGTCTATGCCTGGGCGCCCTATCAACCCTATTCGCCGCCACATGCGCCCTAACCCAAAACGACATCAAAAAAATCATCGCTTTCTCAACATCTAGCCAACTCGGACTAATAATAGTCGCCATCGGGCTAAACCTCCCCCAACTAGCGTTCCTGCACATCTCAACCCACGCCTTCTTCAAAGCCATACTATTCCTATGTTCCGGGTCTATTATTCATAGCCTAAACGGAGAACAAGACATCCGAAAGATAGGCGGCCTACAAAAGATACTCCCAGTCACTACCTCCTGCCTGACTATCGGCAACTTAGCACTCATGGGAACTCCATTTTTAGCCGGATTCTACTCAAAAGACCTCATCATCGAAAGCCTAAATACATCCTACCTAAACACCTGAGCCCTATCACTAACCCTTCTAGCCACAGCATTTACTGCAACCTACAGCATCCGCATAACCCTCCTAGTCCAAGCCGGACAAACCCGCATCCCCCCAATTACACCGATAAATGAAAACAACCCACTAATCACTGCCCCTCTAACTCGCCTTGCTCTGGGCAGCATTATAGCAGGGATACTAATCACCTCCTTCATCACACCAGCCAAAACACCCCCAATAACCATGCCCCTCGTCACCAAAACCGCTGCCATTCTAGTGACAATCCTAGGGATCATCCTAGCCCTTGAGCTCTCGAACATAACACACACCCTCACCCACCCTAAACCAAACCACCTCATAAACTTCTCCTCCCTACTAGGCTACTTCAACCCCCTAGTCCACCGATTCTGCTCCAAAACCCTACTAGAAAAAGGGCAAAACATCGCCCTACACCTAATCGACCTCTCCTGACTCAAAAAAATAGGACCAGAGGGCCTCGCCGAACTGCAGGTAGCCGCAAGCAAAGCCGCAACCCTAGCACACACCGGACTTATCAAAACCTACTTAGGATCTTTCGCCCTGTCTATCTTAGTAATAATCCTGACCACACAGACCTTCTAATGGCCCCAAATATCCGCAAATCCCACCCCCTACTAAAAATAATCAACAACTCCCTAATTGACCTCCCCGCACCCTCTAATATCTCCGCCTGATGAAACTTCGGATCCCTGCTCGCCATCTGCCTGGCCACACAAATCCTAACAAGCCTCTTACTAGCCATACACTACACCGCAGACACATCCCTTGCCTTCTCCTCAGTGGCCAACACATGCCGAAATGTCCAATATGGCTGACTCATCCGCAACCTACATGCCAACGGCGCCTCATTCTTCTTCATCTGCATCTACCTGCACATCGGACGAGGCTTCTACTACGGCTCCTACCTCTACAAAGAAACCTGAAACACAGGAGTAATCCTCCTGCTCACCCTCATAGCAACTGCCTTCGTGGGCTATGTCCTGCCATGAGGGCAAATATCATTCTGAGGGGCCACCGTAATCACCAACCTATTCTCGGCCCTCCCATACGTCGGACAAACCCTAGTAGAATGAGCTTGAGGGGGATTCTCGGTAGACAACCCAACCCTAACCCGATTCTTCGCCATCCACTTCCTACTGCCCTTTTTAATCGCAGGAATCACCCTGGTCCACTTAACCTTCTTACACGAATCGGGCTCAAATAACCCTCTAGGCATTGTATCAGACTGCGACAAAATCCCATTCCACCCATACTTCTCCTTCAAAGACATCCTAGGATTTATCCTCATGCTAACCCCACTCATAGCACTAGCCCTATTCTCGCCAAATCTCTTAGGGGACCCAGAAAACTTTACCCCCGCAAACCCACTAGTAACCCCACCACATATTAAGCCAGAATGATATTTCCTATTCGCCTACGCCATCCTACGATCGATTCCAAACAAACTGGGAGGAGTCCTAGCACTAGCCGCCTCCGTACTAATCCTATTCCTGGTCCCATTCCTCCACAAGTCAAAACAACGAACAATAACATTTCGGCCACTCTCCCAACTCCTATTCTGAACGCTAGTGGCCAACCTCCTCGTCCTAACATGAGTAGGGAGCCAACCCGTCGAACACCCCTTCATCATCATCGGACAACTTGCATCAATTACCTACTTTACCATCCTCCTATTCCTCTTCCCCGCTGTAAGCGCCTTAGAAAATAAAATGCTTAACTGCTAAATACTCTAATAGTTTATAGAAAACATTGGTCTTGTAAACCAAAGACTGAAGACTCGCCACTTCTTAGAGTATCCTCAGGCCTCAGAAAAAAAGGACTCAAACCTTTATCTCCAGCTCCCAAAGCTGGTATTTTACAATAAACTATTCTCTGACCCTAACCCCTAAACTGCCCGAATAGCCCCCCGAGACAACCCCCGCACAAGCTCCAACACAACAAATAAAGTCAACAACAGCCCTCAACCTGCAACCAAAAACATCCCGACCCCCCGCGAATAAAGCATAGCCACCCCACTGAAATCTAACCGCACAGTAAACATCCCAACACTATCAACAGTAACAACCCCCAACCCCCAAGACCCAATAAACCCCCCCAACACCAACCCCCCTAAAACTACCGCTACAAGCGCCGCCGCATACCCAACTACACGTCAGTCGCCTCAAGCCTCAGGAAAAGGCTCCGCGGCTAAAGCAACGGAATAAACAAATACCACCAACATACCCCCCAAGTACACCATAAAAAGCACTAATGCTACAAACGAAACCCCAAGACTCAACAATCACCCACACCCAGCCACAGACGCTAAAACCAAGCCAACAACCCCATAATATGGCGAAGGATTCGACGCTACACCCAAAACACCCACAACAAAGCAGATCCCTAGAAAAAATACGAAATAAGTCATTATTCCTGCTCGGCCACTATCCGAGACCTGCGGCTTGAAAAGCCGCTGTTGTTATTTTCAACTACAGGAACAGCCAGAATCACCTAATAATGCTCTCAGGACCCCCCCCCTTCCCCCCCCCGGGGATTTGGGGGGTTATTTGGTTATGCATATCGGGCATACTTTTATATTCCCCATATATTAACCTATGGTCCCGGTAATAAATACTATTAATGAACTATCCTACACGCATGGACTAAACCCATCACATGTAAACGGACATACCCTACTCAACAGACTACCCTCCCACCGGATACTAGGATGAATGCTCTAAGACTTAACCTTTTGCAACACACATACACAGCACGCAACCAGAACAAGACCCCATAAAGTGAATGCTTGACAGACATAACTTGACAACCTCTAGATCTCCACCATTTCTCATGAAGCTTCGTATCAGATGGATTTATTAGTCGTACACCTCACGTGAAATCAGCAATCCTTGCACATAATGTCCGGCGTGACTAGCTTCAGGCCCATACGTTCCCCCTAAACCCCTCGCCCTCCTCACATTTTTGCGCCTCTGGTTCCTCGGTCAGGGCCATCAATTGGGTTCACTCACCTCTTCCTTGCCTTTCAAAGTGGCATCTGTGGAATACTTCCACCATCTCAATGCGTAATCGCGGCATCCTCCAGCTTTTTGGCGCCTCTGGTTCCTTTTATTTTTTCCGGGGTTACCTCACAGCTGGCCCTTCCCAGTGACTTCGGGGGTCCCACAATCTAAGCCTGGACACACCTGCGTTATCGTCCTATCCTATATCTCAAGGGTTACTCAATGAGACGGTTGGCGTATATGGGGAATCACCTTGACACTGATGCACTTTGACCACATTCAGTTAATGCTCTCCTCCACAGCTCTATATAATAGGGCTATTTAGTGAATGCTCGATGGACATACCTTAAAAACAAAAACCACCCCAACATACAACCCCACAATATATATATACACAACACAAATACATAACAACATGATACAAATTTATTAGAGAAACTCCAGTACTAAAAACAGTCCAAATCTGATGACAATCATTACTTCAACCTAACAAACATTACCCGATTAACCAGCCACCTACCAT